GCCGGTGTAGCTTAATATAAAGCATAGCACTGAAGATGCTAAAATGGGCCCTAGAAAGCCCCATCTGCACAAAGGCTTGGTCCTGACTTTATTATCAGCTCTAGCTCGATTTACACATGCAAGTCTCCGCAGCCCTGTGAGAATGCCCTTAATCCCCCGACCGGGGACGAGGAGCAGGCATCAGGCACAAAATTTAGCCCAAGACGCCTTGCCAAGCCACACCCCCAAGGGAGTTCAGCAGTGATAAATATTAAGCCATAAGTGAAAACTTGACTTAGTTAGAGTTAAGAGGGCCGGTAAAACTCGTGCCAGCCACCGCGGTTATACGAGAGACCCTAGTTGATAAGCACGGCGTAAAGGGTGGTTAGGGGAGCACAAAAATAAAGCTGAAGGACCCTCTGGCCGTCATACGCTTCCAGGCACCCGAAACCCAAACACGAAAGTAGCTTTAATTTAGACCACTTGACCCCACGAAAACTGAGAAACAAACTGGGATTAGATACCCCACTATGCTCAGTCATAAACCCAAATGCCCAATTACAATAGGCATTCGCCAGGGTACTACGAGCGTCAGCTTAAAACCCAAAGGACTTGGCGGTGCCTTAGACCCCCCTAGAGGAGCCTGTTCTAGAACCGATAATCCTCGTTAAACCTCACCACTTCTAGTCATTACCGCCTATATACCGCCGTCGTCAGCTTACCCTGTGAAGGACTAACAGTAAGCAAAATGGGTACAACCCAAAACGTCAGGTCGAGGTGTAGCGCACGAAGTGGGAAGAAATGGGCTACATTTTCTTACACAGAATAACACGAATAGCACTATGAAAAAATGCTCGAAGGAGGATTTAGTAGTAAAAAGGAAGCAGAGTGTCCTTTTGAACCCGGCTCTGAGGCGCGTACACACCGCCCGTCACTCTCCCCTGTTAAATTGCGCCAAATGTAATTAACCTAAAAGCATCAACAAGGGGAGGCAAGTCGTAACATGGTAAGTGTACCGGAAGGTGCACTTGGATTAAACCCAGGACATGGCTGAGATAGACAAGCATCTCCCTTACACCGAGAAGACATCCATGCAAGTTGGATTGCCCTGAGCCAAAAAGCTAGCTTAAACATTAAAACAACTTTACAATATAGATAATTAAACAAAATCTTAATAAAGAAATTAAACCATTTTTTTGCCCAAGTACGGGAGACGGAAAAGGCCCACCCTAAGCAATAGAGAAAGTACCGTGAGGGAAAGCTGAAAGAGAAATGAAATAACCCATATAAGCATCAAAAAGCAGAGATTAAATCTCGTACCTTTTGCATCATGATTTAGCCAGAACCCCCAAGCAAAGAGACCTTTAGTTTGACACCCCGAAACCAAGTGAGCTACCCCGAGACAGCCTATTTAGGGCCAACCCGTCTCTGTGGCAAAAGAGTGGGAAGAGCTCCGGGTAGAGGTGATAAACCTACCGAACTTGGTGATAGCTGGTTGCCTAAGAAATGGATATAAGTTCAGCCTCGCCTGCCCCTAATCAAGCAAGTAAATCTAAACTAGATAAAGAGAAAGACACGAGAGTTAGTTAAAGGGGGTACAGCCCCTTTAACCAAGGATACAACCTTAACAGGAGGATAAGGATCACATTTAACAAAATTAACCGTCTTAGTGGGCCTAAAAGCAGCCATCTGAACAGAAAGCGTTAAAGCTCAAACGGAAAGAAGTTTATTATACTGATAACCCGTCCTATTCCCCTAAATTTATTAGGCCCCCCCATGCCCACATGGGAGAGATTATGCTAAAATGAGTAACAAGAAGTTGACCTTCTCCCAAGCACAAGTGTAAATCAGATCGGACCAACCACTGATAATTAACGAACCCAATCAAAGAGGGAACTGTGGTTACCGAAAGCAAGCAAGAAAATCCCACAATAAACCCCAAATCGTTAACCCTACACTGGAATGCTATTTCAGAGGAAAGACTAAAAGAAAAGGAAGGAACTCGGCAAACATAAGCCTCGCCTGTTTACCAAAAACATCGCCTCCTGCGAATAATCCAAGTATAGGAGGTCCAGCCTGCCCAGTGACTATAAGTTTAACGGCCGCGGTATTTTGACCGTGCAAAGGTAGCGCAATCACTTGTCTTTTAAATGAAGACCCGTATGAATGGCTAAACGAGGGCTTAACTGTCTCCCCTTTCAAGTCAGTGAAATTGATCTACCCGTGCAGAAGCGGGCATAAATATACAAGACGAGAAGACCCTTTGGAGCTTAAGGTGTTAACCCAATCGCGTCAAACAACTTATTAAAGAGCACAAACTTAGCGCACTATGGAATTTCACCTTCGGTTGGGGCGACCACGGAGGAAAAAGCAGCCTCCGAGTGGACTGGGAATATATCCTAAAGTTAAGAGGGACACCTCTAAACCACAGAACATCTGACCAAATATGATCCGGACACAAAGTCCGATCAACGAACCAAGTTACCCTAGGGATAACAGCGCAATCCTCTCCCAGAGTCCATATCGACGAGGGGGTTTACGACCTCGATGTTGGATCAGGACATCCTAATGGTGCAGCCGCTATTAAGGGTTCGTTTGTTCAACGATTAAAGTCCTACGTGATCTGAGTTCAGACCGGAGCAATCCAGGTCAGTTTCTATCTGTAACGCTATTTTTCCCAGTACGAAAGGACCGGAAAAAGGGGGCCCATGCCTTAGGTACGCCCCACCCCCAATTGATGAAAACAACTAAATCAAGAAAGGGGTGAGCCAAGTCAAGGCCCTAGATAAGGACATACTAAGGTGGCAGAGCATGGTAATTGCAAAAGACCTAAGCCCTTTCGACCAGAGGTTCAAATCCTCTCCTTAGTTTATGATAAACACCCTATTGACCCACTTAATTAACCCACTGGTCTACATTGTTCCTGTACTCCTGGCAGTAGCTTTTCTAACACTAATTGAGCGAAAAGTTCTAGGGTATATACAACTACGAAAAGGACCAAATGTTGTAGGACCCTATGGGCTGTTACAACCCATTGCTGATGGAGTCAAACTCTTTATTAAAGAACCCATTCGCCCGTCAACCTCATCCCCCTTTCTCTTCTTAGCAGCCCCCATGCTTGCCCTTACATTAGCCATAACCCTTTGAGCACCAATACCAATACCATATCCCGTAGCAGATCTAAATCTAGGAATCCTATTTGTATTAGCACTATCCAGCCTTGCCGTGTACTCCATTCTGGGCTCTGGATGGGCGTCAAACTCAAAATACGCACTAATCGGAGCATTACGGGCTGTAGCCCAAACAATTTCGTATGAAGTCAGTCTAGGACTAATCCTATTATCAGTAATTATTTTCTCTGGGGGATATACTCTACAGATATTTAATATTACTCAGGAGAGCATTTGATTACTTGTACCAGCCTGACCTCTGGCTGCAATATGATACATCTCAACACTAGCAGAAACGAACCGAGCGCCTTTCGATTTGACAGAAGGGGAGTCGGAGCTAGTCTCGGGCTTTAATGTAGAATATGCAGGAGGACCATTTGCCCTATTTTTCCTAGCCGAATATGCTAATATTTTATTGATAAATACACTCTCAGCCATTCTATTTTTAGGAGCATCACATATCCCAACCTTCCCAGAGTTAACCGCAATTAACCTAATGACCAAGGCAGCACTACTATCCATCCTTTTCCTTTGGGTACGAGCCTCCTACCCACGATTCCGGTATGATCAACTAATACACCTAGTCTGAAAAAACTTCCTCCCCCTAACGCTGGCACTAGTACTCTGACACGTTGCCCTCCCCATCGCATTTGCAGGGTTACCCCCTCAAATCTAATACAATCACAGGAACCGTGCCTGAATACCCAAGGACCACTTTGATAGAGTGGCTTATGGGGGTTAAAGTCCCCCCAGTTCCTAGAAAGAAGGGGTTTGAACCCATCCTCAGGAGATCAAAACTCCTGGTGCTTCCTCTACACCACTTTCTAAGACAAGGTCAGCTAATCAAGCTTTCGGGCCCATACCCCGAACATGACGGTTAAAATCCCTCCTTTGTCAATGAACCCTTATGTACTCACCATCTTACTCTCTAGTCTTGGACTAGGAACTACCTTAACTTTCGCCAGCTCTCACTGACTACTTGCTTGAATAGGATTAGAAGTTAATACACTAGCAATTTTACCACTCATAGCTCAACATCACCACCCCCGAGCAGTAGAAGCAACTACCAAGTACTTCTTAACTCAAGCCACCGCAGCAGCGATAATTTTGTTTGCTAGCACAACAAATGCCTGACTTGTTGGAGAATGGGACATTAATAATTTATCTCACCCCTTTGCCACCACCACAGCCATCACCGCCCTAGCACTAAAAATTGGCTTAGCCCCAGTTCACTTTTGAATACCAGAAGTCCTACAAGGGCTTGATCTTACTACAGGACTTATTCTTTCAACTTGACAAAAACTTGCACCATTCGCATTAATTATTCAAGTAGCCCCAGCAATTGATCCTATGCTTCTTACACTTTTAGGATTGGCCTCTACACTAGTAGGAGGGTGGGGCGGACTAAACCAAACCCAACTACGAAAAATCTTAGCTTACTCTTCCATTGCCCACATAGGATGAATAATTATTATCCTACAATACGCTCCCCAACTTACACTTCTTGCCTTAGGAACATACATCTTTATGACATCTGCAACATTCCTAGCCCTGAAACTTTCATCAGCCACAAAAATTAATGCCTTGACAATAGCCTGATCGAAAAACCCAGTTATAGTTGCCACAACTGCCTTAGTATTACTCTCCCTTGGGGGCTTACCACCTTTAACAGGGTTCATACCAAAATGATTAATTCTGCAAGAATTAACTAAACAAGATCTACCCCTTACAGCAACAATCATGGCCCTTGCCGCCCTACTAAGCTTATATTTTTATCTACGCCTTTGTTACGCAATGACCTTGACAATCTCCCCTAACACAGTAAACTCAACCACCCCATGACGGATCCAACCTACCCAACTAACACTACCCCTAGCCATTTCAACGACCATAACAATGGGACTTCTACCATTAACCCCAAGTATTCTGGCGATGGTCAACTAAGGGCTTAGGATAATAATATAGCCCAAGAGCCTTCAAAGCTCTAAGCAGGAGTGAAAACCTCCTAGCCCTTGATAAGACTTGCGGGACTTTACCCCACATCTTCTGAATGCAAATCGGACACTTTAATTAAGCTAAAGCCTTTCTAGATGAGAAGGCCTCGATCCTACAAACTCTTAGTTAACAGCTAAGCGCTCAAGCCAGCGAGCATTCATCTACTTCCCGCCATTAGCCGGGTAAGGCGGGAAGAAGCCCCGGCAGGGTTTAATCTGCGTCTTTAGATTTGCAATCTAATGTGTTCTCACCACGGAGCTATGGTAGGAAGAGGAATTAAACCTCTGTCTTCGGGGCTACAACCCACCGCCTATACACTCGGCCACCCTACCTGTGGCAATCACACGCTGATTCTTCTCTACCAACCACAAAGACATTGGCACCCTATATCTTGTATTTGGTGCCTGAGCCGGAATAGTAGGAACTGCCTTAAGCCTTCTAATTCGAGCCGAACTAAGTCAACCTGGGTCACTCCTCGGTGATGATCAAATTTATAATGTTATTGTTACCGCCCATGCCTTCGTCATAATTTTCTTTATAGTAATACCCATTTTAATTGGAGGATTTGGAAACTGACTCGTACCATTAATGATTGGAGCCCCAGACATGGCATTCCCCCGAATAAATAATATAAGCTTTTGACTCCTACCCCCTTCTTTCCTGCTACTATTAGCCTCTTCAGGGGTTGAGGCTGGAGCCGGAACAGGATGGACAGTATACCCGCCCCTCGCAGGCAATCTTGCTCATGCCGGAGCCTCTGTAGATCTAACCATTTTTTCTCTACACCTAGCAGGTGTTTCATCAATTCTTGGAGCAATTAATTTTATTACCACAACAATTAATATAAAACCCCCAGCCATCTCTCAATATCAAACTCCCCTGTTTGTATGAGCTGTACTTGTAACAGCTGTTCTTCTTCTTTTATCACTACCTGTCCTAGCTGCGGGCATCACCATGCTCTTAACAGACCGAAATCTAAATACAACATTCTTTGACCCGGCAGGGGGAGGAGACCCAATTCTATACCAACACTTATTTTGATTCTTTGGCCACCCAGAAGTATATATTCTTATTTTACCCGGATTCGGAATTATTTCTCACGTCGTAGCCTACTACGCCGGAAAAAAAGAACCATTTGGCTATATGGGTATGGTATGAGCTATAATAGCCATTGGTCTTTTAGGTTTTATCGTATGGGCTCATCACATGTTTACTGTGGGGATGGATGTAGACACTCGTGCCTACTTCACATCTGCAACTATAATTATTGCAATTCCAACAGGAGTCAAAGTATTTAGCTGACTTGCTACGCTCCACGGGGGATCTATCAAATGAGAAACCCCCTTATTATGGGCCCTAGGGTTCATCTTCTTATTTACGGTGGGGGGATTAACCGGAATCGTGCTAGCCAACTCATCGTTAGACATTGTACTACATGATACATATTATGTAGTTGCACACTTCCATTATGTATTATCTATGGGTGCCGTATTTGCCATTATAGCGGCGTTTGTCCACTGATTCCCTCTTTTCTCAGGATATACCCTTCACAGCACATGAACAAAAATCCATTTTGGGGTAATATTTATTGGTGTAAATCTAACATTTTTTCCCCAACATTTCCTAGGATTAGCCGGAATACCACGACGATATTCCGATTACCCAGACGCTTATGCCCTATGAAATACAGTCTCTTCTATTGGATCTCTTATTTCACTAGTAGCAGTAATCATGTTTCTTTTCATCTTATGAGAAGCTTTCGCTGCCAAACGAGAAGTAATGTCCGTAGAATTAACCGCAACAAATGTGGAATGACTTCACGGATGCCCTCCTCCATACCACACATTTGAAGAACCAGCATTTGTTCAAGTACAATCAAATTAATCGAGGAAAGGAGGAATTGAACCCCCATATACTGGTTTCAAGCCAATCGCATAACCACTCTGCCACTTCCTTCTAAGACATTAGTAAATTCGTAAATTACATCACTTTGTCAAGGTGAAATCGTAGGTTAAATCCCTGCATGTCTTAAGCTAGACAGCTTAATGGCACATCCCTCACAACTAGGATTCCAAGACGCGGCATCACCCGTTATAGAAGAACTTCTTCATTTTCACGATCACGCCTTAATAATTGTATTTTTAATTAGCACTTTAGTTCTATACATTATTGTTGCAATAGTATCAACAAAACTCACTAACAAGTATATTTTAGACTCTCAAGAAATCGAAATTGTATGAACTGTTCTACCAGCCGTTATTTTAATTTTGATTGCCCTCCCCTCCCTGCGCATTTTATATCTTATAGACGAGATTAATGATCCTCACTTAACAATTAAAGCCATAGGACACCAATGATACTGAAGTTATGAATACACAGATTACGAAAACCTGGGCTTTGACTCTTATATAATTCCGACTCAAGACCTTAATCCTGGGCAGTTTCGGCTCCTTGAAGCAGATCATCGAATAGTAGTACCTATAGAATCTCCAATCCGTGTGCTAGTTTCAGCTGAAGACGTATTACACTCTTGGGCCGTCCCATCCCTAGGTGTAAAAATGGATGCAGTTCCAGGACGACTAAATCAAACCGCTTTCATCGCCTCCCGTCCCGGGGTATTCTATGGACAATGCTCTGAGATTTGTGGAGCTAACCACAGCTTTATGCCTATTGTGGTAGAAGCCGTTCCTCTAGAACACTTCGAAAACTGATCATCCCTTATACTAGAAGACGCCTCACTAGGAAGCTAAATAAAGGACAAAGCGTTGGCCTTTTAAGCCAAAGATTGGTGCCTCCTAACCACCTCTAGTGAAATGCCACAATTAAACCCCACCCCCTGATTTGCAATTTTAGTATTCTCATGAGTAATCTTTCTTACAGTTATCCCCACCAAAGTACTAAACCATATCTCGCCTAATGAACCAAGCCCTGTAAGCGCTGACAAACACAAAACTGAGTCCTGAGATTGACCATGGCAATAAGCTTTTTTGACCAATTCGCGAGTCCGTCTTATCTAGGAGTACCTTTAATTGCTATTGCAATTACCCTCCCCTGAGTACTTTACCCAACCCCACCCTCACGGTGAATCAATAACCGACTAATTACCATTCAGGGATGATTAATTAACCGATTTACTAGTCAACTTATACTGCCCCTTAATGTAGGAGGACATAAATGAGCTCTCTTACTAGCCTCACTTATAGTGTTCCTAATTACTATTAACATGCTAGGACTTCTTCCATATACTTTCACTCCTACCACCCAGCTATCTTTAAACATAGGATTTGCCGTGCCATTATGACTTGCTACAGTAATTATCGGAATACGAAATCAACCAACAGTTGCTCTAGGACACTTATTACCCGAGGGTACACCAATTCCTCTAATCCCAGTACTAATTATTATCGAAACAATTAGCCTATTAATTCGCCCCTTAGCCTTAGGCGTACGACTCACAGCAAACCTAACTGCAGGCCACCTACTTATTCAACTTATTGCCACTGCCGTCTTTGTCTTATTACCGATAATACCAACAGTAGCCATTCTTACTGCTGCTGTTTTATTTCTCCTAACACTGTTAGAAGTAGCAGTAGCAATAATTCAGGCCTATGTATTTGTACTACTCCTAAGCCTATACTTACAAGAAAACGTTTAATGGCCCACCAAGCACATGCATATCATATGGTTGATCCAAGCCCATGACCCCTAACCGGCGCAATCGCCGCCCTACTCCTAACATCCGGACTAGCAATCTGATTCCATTATCACTCTATCACCCTAATAACCTTGGGGTTAGTTCTTACTATTCTTACAATATATCAATGATGACGTGATGTTATTCGAGAGGGAACATTTCAAGGCCATCATACACCGCCAGTACAAAAAGGATTACGATACGGTATAATTCTGTTTATTACATCTGAAGTGTTCTTTTTCCTTGGCTTCTTCTGGGCTTTCTACCACTCCAGTCTTGCGCCCACTCCTGAGCTAGGAGGATGCTGACCGCCCACAGGAATTACCACCTTAGACCCATTTGAAGTGCCGCTTCTTAATACAGCCGTGTTACTAGCATCTGGGGTCACAGTAACATGGGCACACCATAGCTTAATGGAGGGAGAACGAAAACAAGCTATTCAATCTCTGACCCTAACTATTTTACTTGGGCTTTATTTTACTGCCCTTCAAGCTATAGAATATTATGAAGCTCCTTTCACAATCGCAGATGGTGTCTACGGATCAACTTTTTTCGTAGCCACAGGATTCCATGGACTCCATGTTATTATTGGATCAACCTTTCTAGCTGTATGTCTACTACGCCAAATTCAGTACCATTTTACATCCGAACACCACTTTGGCTTTGAGGCGGCCGCATGATACTGGCACTTTGTCGACGTGGTATGACTATTCCTATACGTATCAATTTACTGATGAGGCTCATAATCTTTCTAGTATTAAGGTTAGTACAAGTGGCTTCCAATCATTTAGTCTTGGTTAAATCCCAAGGAAAGATAATGAATCTAATTATTACCATTTTATTTATTACCATAGCCCTTTCCTCATTATTAGCAATTGTTTCCTTCTGATTACCTCAAATAACCCCAGATGCAGAAAAATTATCACCCTACGAATGCGGTTTCGACCCCCTAGGATCCGCCCGACTACCATTTTCCCTACGATTCTTCTTAGTAGCAATTTTATTCCTTCTATTTGACTTGGAAATTGCACTCCTACTTCCCCTGCCCTGGGGAGACCAACTCCACACCCCCACCGGAACATTTTTTTGAGCAACAACAGTTCTTGTCCTATTAACACTAGGACTAATTTATGAATGAACCCAGGGGGGCCTAGAATGAGCAGAATAGGGTGTTAGTCCAACATAAGACCTCTGATTTCGGCTCAGAAAATTATGGTTTAATTCCATAACCCCCTTATGACACCAGTACACTTCAGCTTTAGCTCAGCCTTCGTATTAGGATTAATGGGTTTAGCATTTCATCGCACCCACCTATTATCTGCACTGTTATGCTTAGAAGGAATAATACTGTCTTTATTTATTGCACTAGCCCTGTGAGCCTTGCAATTTGAATCAACAGGATTTTCTGCTGCCCCTATACTTTTATTAGCATTTTCCGCCTGCGAGGCTAGTGCAGGCCTTGCACTCCTAGTTGCCACAGCCCGAACCCACGGAACTGACCGCCTTCAAAATCTTAATCTATTACAATGCTAAAAGTACTTATTCCTACTATTATGTTATTTCCAACAATTTGACTCTCATCACCTAAATGATTATGAACATCAACCACTGCTCATAGCCTACTAATTGCCCTTATTAGCCTAACCTGATTAAAATGAACATCTGAAACCGGATGAACAACCTCAAACATATACCTGGCCACAGATCCGCTATCCACCCCCCTCTTGGTATTAACCTGCTGACTTCTACCGCTAATGATTTTAGCCAGCCAAAACCACATCAACCCAGAACCCGTCAGCCGACAACGTCTGTACATCTCCTTACTCACTTCATTACAAACCTTTTTAATTATAGCATTTGGTGCAACAGAACTAATCATATTCTACATTATATTTGAAGCCACCCTAATTCCAACCTTAATTATTATTACACGATGGGGAAACCAGACAGAACGACTTAACGCAGGCACCTACTTCTTATTTTATACATTAGCAGGATCTTTACCACTCCTAGTAGCGCTCCTCTTGTTACAACAATCAACGGGCACCCTATCCATATTAATTTTACAATACTCACAACCCCTCACCCTTGAATCCTGAGGACATAAATTTTGATGAGCCGGATGTTTAATTGCCTTCCTAGTAAAAATACCACTTTATGGCGTTCACCTTTGACTACCTAAAGCCCACGTAGAAGCCCCTGTAGCAGGATCAATAGTGCTAGCCGCAGTACTATTAAAACTAGGAGGATATGGAATAATGCGAATAATAATTATACTAGACCCACTTTCCAAAGAATTAGCCTACCCATTTATTATTCTAGCTTTATGGGGCATTATTATAACCGGCTCCATCTGTTTACGGCAAACAGACCTAAAATCATTAATTGCCTACTCATCTGTTAGTCATATGGGCTTAGTAGCAGGAGGTATCCTAACTCAAACCCCATGAGGGTTTACAGGAGCAATTATTTTAATAATTGCCCACGGGTTAGTATCCTCCGCACTATTTTGTTTAGCTAATACAGCCTACGAACGAACACACAGCCGAACAATAATTCTTGCCCGAGGCCTCCAAATGATTTTCCCACTTACAGCTGTTTGATGATTCATCGCCAACCTTGCTAATCTAGCACTCCCACCCCTTCCCAACCTAATAGGAGAACTAATAATTATTACAACACTATTTAACTGATCCCCATGAACTATTGCCCTAACGGGAACGGGGACTCTTATCACAGCAAGTTATTCATTATATCTCTTCCTAATGTCACAACGAGGTCCAACACCAAACCATATTGCAGGACTACCCCCATTTCACACCCGAGAACACTTACTTATGGTTATACACCTTATTCCTGTCATCTTGTTAGTTACAAAACCAGAACTAATGTGAGGCTGATGCTACTAGTAGGCATAGTTTAATTTAAAACACTAGATTGTGGTTCTAGAGATGGGAGTTAAAATCCCCCTGCCCACCGAGAGGGGCCCCGAGGCAATAAGTACTGCTAATCCTTAGACTCCACGGTTAAACTCCGTGGCCCTCTCGAGCTTTTAAAGGATAATAGCTCATCCGTTGGTCTTAGGAACCAAAAACTCTTGGTGCAAGTCCAAGTAGAAGCTATGTACCCAACAACCCTTATTTTATCCTCATCCTTTGTTCTAGTTATCGCAATCCTTATTTACCCCCTATTAACGACCCTTAATCCGAATACCCAAGATTCAGAATGAGCATCCACGCATGTCAAAACAGCCGTAAGCACTGGGTTCCTAATTAGTTTAATCCCATTAATAATCTTTTTAGACCAAGGAACTGAAAGCATTGTAACAAACTGACATTGAATAAATACTGACACCTTTGATGTTAATATCAGCTTTAAATTTGACCACTACTCACTTATCTTTACCCCCATTGCATTATACGTCACTTGGTCAATTTTAGAGTTCGCTTTATGATATATGCATTCCGATCCCTACATAAACCGATTTTTTAAATATCTGCTTCTATTTCTGGTTGCTATAATTATCCTAGTTACAGCCAACAATATGTTTCAACTTTTTATTGGCTGAGAAGGAGTTGGAATTATATCATTCTTACTAATTGGATGATGATACGGACGAGCAGATGCAAACACAGCAGCTCTGCAAGCCGTACTATACAACCGCGTAGGAGACATCGGATTAATTACAAGCATAGCTTGACTAGCAATAAACCTTAATTCATGAGAAATTCAACAAATCTTTTTCCTCTCAAAAGACCTAAAAATAACAATTCCTCTAATTGGCCTCATTCTTGCGGCCACTGGAAAATCGGCCCAATTTGGCCTTCACCCTTGGCTACCCTCCGCCATGGAGGGCCCTACGCCAGTCTCTGCCCTACTCCATTCCAGCACTATAGTTGTTGCTGGTATTTTTCTACTAATTCGACTACACCCGTTAATAGAGAATAACCAACTAGCATTGACAATCTGCATGTGCCTAGGAGCACTTACCACACTATTTACAGCCGCCTGTGCGCTAACCCAAAATGACATTAAAAAAATTGTAGCCTTTTCTACATCCAGCCAGCTAGGACTCATAATAGTTACTATTGGGCTTAATCAACCACAGCTGGCCTTTCTGCACATTTGCACCCACGCTTTCTTTAAAGCCATACTGTTCCTATGCTCAGGCTCCATTATTCATAGCCTGAATGACGAACAAGATATCCGAAAAATAGGGGGCCTCCACAACCTGATGCCCTTTACCTCATCCTGTCTAACCATTGGAAGCCTAGCCCTCACAGGGACCCCCTTCTTAGCCGGATTCTTTTCAAAAGATGCTATTATTGAAGCCCTCAACACCTCACACTTGAACGCCTGAGCCCTAATCCTCACACTAATCGCTACATCATTCACCGCAATCTACAGCTTCCGAGTGGTATTCTTCGTCACTATAGGGTCCCCTCGATTCTTATCTCTATCCCCAATCAATGAAAACAACCCACTAGTGATCAACCCTATCAAACGACTTGCTTGAGGAAGCATTGTTGCAGGATCCATCATTACATTAAACTTTTTGCCCTCAAAGACCCAAATTATAACCATGCCCGCACCCCTAAAAGTAGCTGCTCTTGCAGTCACAATCACTGGCCTAATAGTAGCCCTTGAACTAACCGCCCTTACTAACAAGCAATTTAAAACAACCCCAAATATTTCATTACATCACTTCTCAAACATACTGGGATATTTCCCTACAACAGTTCACCGAATAATACCCAAACTTAACTTAATTCTGGGACAAAAAATCGCCACCCAACTAGTTGACCAAACATGATTTGAAGCCGCAGGGCCTAAAGGCCTCACGTCCGCCCAAGTCAAGATGGCTAAAAACATTAGTGACTCCCAACGGGGGATAATTAAAACGTACTTAACAATTTTTTTGTTAACTACGACCCTCGCTATCCTTTTCACCTCCATTTAAACAGCACGAAGAGCACCCCGACTGAGACCTCGAGTTAATTCTAACACAACAAACAAAGTTAGGAGCAACACCCATGCACAAATAACTAACATTCCTCCCCCCAAAGAATATATTACGGCCACACCACTGGTGTCACCCCGTAATATTGAAAACTCCTTTATGTTGTCAATTACTAATCAGGAGCCCTCATATCAAGTCTCCCAAAATATTCCACCAATTAGACCTACTCCTAAAAGATAGATTAAAACATATCCAATAACAGAGCGATCTCCCCAAGACTCAGGAAAAGGCTCAGCAGCTAAAGCTGCCGAATAAGCAAACACCACCAACATCCCCCCAAGATAAATTAAAAAAAGCACAAGAGACAAGAAGGACCCCCCATGCCCCGCAAGAACACCACATCCAACCCCCGCCGCAACCACTAAACCAAGAGCGGCAAAATAGGGTGCGGGGTTAGAGGCCACAGCAACCAAGCCAACAACCAGAGCCATCAATAATAATGATACAAGATAAGTCATAATTCCTACTCGGGCTTTAACCGAGACCAATGATTTGAAGAACCACCGTTGTTATTCAACTATAAGAACCATAATGGCAAGCCTTCGGAAAACACACCCCCTAATTAAAATTGCAAATGACGCACTAGTTGATTTACCAACCCCCTCTAACATCTCAGTATGATGAAACTTTGGGTCTCTTCTGGGACTTTGTCTAATTACCCAAATTTTAACAGGATTATTCCTAGCAATGCACTATACCTCAGACATCTCAACTGCTTTTTCTTCTGTTGCTCACATTTGCCGGGACGTGAGTTATGGGTGGTTAATCCGCAGCGTACACGCCAACGGAGCATCATTCTTTTTCATCTGTATTTACATACACATTGCTCGAGGATTATACTACGGATCTTACCTGTATAAGGAGACTTGAAACATTGGTGTCGTTCTCCTTCTACTAGTCATAATGACAGCCTTCGTCGGATACGTCCTTCCATGGGGTCAAATATCATTTTGAGGTGCCACAGTAATTACCAATCTTCTGTCCGCAGTACCTTATATCGGGAACGAGTTAGTTCAATGAATTTGAGGCGGGTTTTCAGTAGACAACGCAACACTAACACGATTCTTCGCCTTTCACTTTTTATTACCATTCATTGTTGCAGCAGCTACTATTATTCACCTTCTCTTCCTCCATGAAACAGGCTCTAATAACCCAGCAGGGATTAACTCAGACGCAGACAAAATCTCTTTCCACCCTTATTTTTCGTACAAAGACCTCCTAGGCTTTGCAGCCATACTATTAGCCCTCACCTCCCTAGCCCTATTTTCACCCAACCTATTAGGAGATCCAGATAATTTTACCCCCGCAAACCCATTAGTGACTCCTCCCCATATTAAACCAGAATGATACTTTCTGTTTGCCTATGCCATTCTTCGATCCATCCCAAACAAACTAGGAGGCGTACTCGCATTACTATCCTCTATTCTTGTACTAATAGTAGTACCAATCCTCCACACCTCTAAACAACGAGGACTTACATTCCGTCCAATCACCCAATTCTTATTTTGGACCTTAGTTGCCGACATAGTCATTCTAACATGAATTGGAGGCATACCCGTAGAGCACCCGTTCATCATTATTGGACAAATTGCTTCCACCTTGTACTTTACCTTGTTTCTGGCCCTAATCCCATTAGCAGGATGGCTGGAAAATAAGGCACTTGAATGAGCTTGCCCTAGTAGCTTAGCCTAAAAGCATCGGTCTTGTAAACCGAAGATCGGAGGTTAAATTCCTCCCTAGAGCCCAGAAAAGAGAGATTTTAACTCCCACCCCTGACTCCCAAAGCCAGGATTCTAAGTTAAACTATTTTCTGACCACCCGCTGCCCCACTCAGGCCTGAGCTGCCTGTATGGTGTAGTACATAATATGCATAATATTACATTAATGTATTAGTACATTAATGTATAATCACCAACTTAATATTTAGACCATAAAGCAAGTACTAAATTTTAAGGTATACATATGCACAATATTAAAACTCAGGATTCTGTCCAACGAAGCCGGGACGGCGAATAACAAGCTATAATTCCATCTAAAATTCTCCCTTGCAAAGATCAACAGAGATTTTACTAGATATAATTAATGTAGTAAGAAACCACCAACCAGTTTACATAAATGTACAATATTCGTGATAGGTCAAGGACAACAATTGTGGGGGTTGCACATGGTGAATTATTACTGGCATCTGGTTCCTATTTCAGGTACATAACTGCATAACCCCACCCTCGGATAACTATACTGGCATCTGATTAATGGTGTAGTACATATGTCTCGTTACCCACCTAGCCGGGCATTCTCTTATATGCATAACGTTCTCTTTTTTTGGTTTCCTTTCACTTTGCATATCAGAGTGCAGGCTCAAAAATAGGTTAAGGTGGTTCATTTATACCTGGTTTCAAGTAATATAGGTTAATTATTGAAAGTCATAACTCAAGAATTACATAACTTTAATTCAGGTGCATAAGGTATCCATCACTTGACCTCCTATTACGGTTATACCCCCTTGGTTTTTACGCGACAAACCCCCTTACCCCCTACGCCCAGCGAATCCTGTTATCCTTGTCAAACCCCAAAAGCAAGGAAGACCCGACAGACGTACCAAGCCAACGAGTCGTGAGTGTTGACTATGCCACCATATATATATATATATATATATATATATATATATATATATATATATATATAATTTATTCCCGACCCAAATATTAATTAGCCCAAAACCCAGGGCTAAAAATTATAAAAATTTACCGGAATACTAAATATCCTAAGTTAATAATGT